ATGCTTATGTCATGTCAATTGCGAAATATCTCGTTTGTTGTAACACTTCCTAAAAAACTATTCCATTGGACTAACAATGGGAAGGAAGAAGGCGAGTCGTTCTGCTAATTCCCCATTCTCCAATCAGTCCTTCCCATGGGTTAGTGTCCCACCAAATAATTGGAGGAGTGAAATCCTAATCGAATTCAAAAAAAGCAGTAAGTCCAAGGAAATAAACTAATAAAAAATACGTATTTTTTTTTTTCGGATTAAACAAAGGGATTCGCAAATAAAAGTGCTAACGCTACAACCAGTCCATAAATTGTTAAAGCTTCCATAAAAGCCAGACTAAGCAATAAAGTACCTCGTATTTTTCCCTCCGCCTCGGGCTGTCTCGCGATCCCTTCTACAGCTTGGCCCGCAGCAGTACCTTGACCAACCCCAGGTCCAATAGAAGCAAGCCCGACGGCCAACCCAGCAGCAATAACGGAAGCGGCAGAAATCAGTGGATTCATGATAAGTTCCTCACACCAAAATAAGTAAATAGTTAATGATACAATCAACCAATAAATTATGACTTAATTATTCCATCGCTAAGATCTATACAGTCGAAGGAAATAAGAACTCGGAATTGAAGTAATAATATTATTATTGAATCATCAGAACGGCTTCGATATTTCTTTTTTAGTTTTTATTCACAGAATTTTTTTGAATCCATACCATTCTTTTTGAATTTTTCGTTTTTTCTTATTTTCTTGATTGAATCTCTTTATTCAATAGTCACTTTATTTTATTCATTTAATATTCAATTCACAACTACAAAGGAAATGGAGGGGATTCTATTGGAATTCCTATCTAAATTCACAGTAATAGAGCCGCTTAGATATTACATATATAACTAATTAATATCTAATATTACATATACATGTGTTTCTTGGATAACGTAAATCAACCATTCATATCTTACATTTAATCGGATTATAGAATCATTCTTCGAAACATTCACAAGAGTTGTCTTATACTAATTAGAGTACATACATCTAGTTCGGCCCCCCCTAGCCAATCCATTTTTTTTTTATAAATTTGAATTTAGTTTTTTGTAAATCTTTATTTTTTCTTTTTTTACTAGCCGACGCAGGTACAATCAATCTACATGGACAAATTCGTTAGATCGAATCGTTGCATCGAAATAGAAGTATTTGATTGATCTAAGTTCAGGTAATTTATTATTTATTAAAATTATCTTTTGGTCAACCGTTTAATTGGATGAAATCAACTTGAATGGGAATTTTTCTATATAACAATAGCATCTTTTTTTAAATAGCACACCATAATACTATAAGTATTACAATCCTAATTATTATTCAGATTATGATTACTAATATCTAATAATATTGAATATTGGAATTAAATGAACAAAACAATATAAAGATAGTATTCATTGGGGGGGGATAAATAGACCGAACTGGAATTTTAGGAAAAAGATCTTTTCGATCTCTTTCCTTTTTTTTACTTCCCCTTTTGTTTGTTGCAATTCCCTAATACCGCTAATATCTTATTTTTGACTATTACTTCTATACTTTATATAGTTTATATTTATATAATTTATCTATTTATTTTTATATATTATGCTCCTTAAGCAGATTATCTTGATACGCACATATATTGCGTAAGGCTTAAACTAAAAAAAGACTATTTCGAAAACTAGTCAATGATGACCCTCCATGGATTCGCCTATATAAGCCGCAGCTAAAGTTGCAAAAATAAGAGCTTGAATACCGCTTGTAAATAATCCAAGTAACATGACGGGTATAGGAACCACTGAAGGTACTAAAGAAACAAGAACAAGAACTACTAATTCATCAGCTAATATATTTCCGAAAAGTCGAAAACTAAGTGATAGGGGTTTTGTGAAATCTTCTAAAATATTAATGGGTAAAAGGATTGGAGTTGGTTGAATGTATTTACCAAAATAACCCAATCCTTTTTTACTAAGACCCGCATAGAAATATGCTACTGACGTGAGTAAAGCTAAAGCAACAGTAGTATTTATATCATTTGTAGGCGCGGCTAATTCCCCATGAGGTAACTGTATGATTTTCCAAGGTAAAAGAGCACCCGACCAATTCGAAACAAAAATAAATAGAAACAAAGTTCCAATAAAGGGAACCCATGGACCGTATTCTTCGCCAATCTGAGTTTTGCTCACATCTCGAATGAATTCAAGAACATATTCGAAGAAATTCTGACTGTCAGTAGGAATGGTTTGTGGATTACGAACAGCTATAATGGCTGAACCTAATAAGATAGCAATTACAACCCAAGAAGTAATAATTACTTGGGCATGGACTTGAAAACCTCCTATTTTCCAATAGAAATGTTGGCCGACTTCCACACCGGATATATCGTATAAGCCTTTTAGTGTGTTGATATAACATAATAGAACATTCATATTGCCCTCTGAAAAAAATAGAACTTTAAAAAGAATTATTTTGATTCAACCTTCTCTTTTTTCGACTTGCCTAGTTGACTTATATATATTTGTATACCAATTAATTACATAATATCCCTAGTTACTTGTATCTCTTTTAGGAATCATAACCGATTTCATAAATCTATGGAGTTCCCAAAAGAATTTTTTTATTATTCATTATTAATATGAATCAAGGATTTCGTATATAACTAGAACGACCCTCACAAATTGCAAATACTAATTTGTTAAGAATTAATCGGATTGAAGCTATCGCGTCATCATTTGCTGGGATCGAAATATCAGCGAGATCTGGGTCACAATTTGTATCGATTAAACAAATCGTTGGAATTCCCAAAATCATACATTCTCGAAGAGCCATATATTCTTCTTGCTGATCAACGATTATTACAATATCGGGTAATCCAGTCATATATTTGATCCCGCCCAGATATGTTTGCAAGTGAGATAATTGTCTCTTCAACATAGCTGAATCTCTTTTCGGAAGACGATTGAGTCTCCCCATCTTTTGTTCCGTTCTCAAGTCCCTGAACTTATGAAGTATCGTTTCCGTAGTATACCAATTCGTTAACATACCGCCTAGCCATTTTTTATTAACATAATGACAACGGGCCCTTATTGCAGCCCGCGCTACTGAATCGGCTGCTTTATTTTTGGTACCAACAATTAAGAATTGCTTTCCCCTACTCGCTGTATCAAAAACTAAATCACAAGCTTCTGATAAAAAACGGGCAGTTCTAATAAGATTTATAATATGAATACCTTTACGCTTTGAAGAGATATAAGGTTCCATTCTAGGATTCCATTTACTAGTACCATGACCAAAATGAACTCCTGCTTCCATCATTTCTTCCAAATGGATGTTCCAATATCTTCTTGTCATTTATTTATCCACACCTCCTTTCTTTTTATTAAAAAAAAGAGAGACGAGGTGCCCTGAAATAGAAATAAATAATTGTTCCGATGGAACCTTCGTTTCTACCTCTAATGGATATTGGCCATTGATACACGATTCAAACCATTAATATGAATTTCTTTCTATTCTATTTGTTATTTTATTATCTTTATTACTATATACCAAATAAAAATAAAAAAAAAAAATGACCGCAAATACAAATAGCTAAAAAGAAAGGGGGTGAATCCGCTCTTAGGAATCATTCAACCCTCGAAATGATTGTCTCAGTGTATCGTGTAAATTCCTTGAAATGAAAAAATCAAATAATTCTCTGTGGTGGAACAAAATATCTCGCATTTCTGCCTCGAATAGTTTATTGTTTTTGGTTTCCAAAGGAATGTTGGTATGTTGCCTTGAACGTTGCACTAATCCGTTGAATCCCGTACCAACGGGTATCATCCCCCCTAGAACAACGTTCTCTTTCAGACCTTTCAACCAATCGATACGACCCCGGAGAGCGGCTTTTGCTAAAACTCGAGCAGTTTCTTGAAAACTTGCTTCGGATATAAAACTTTGAGTATTTAGAGATGCTTTCGTTATTCCCAATAAGATAGCTCGGTAACAGATCGCTTCTTCCAAAGCGCGCCCTGTTCGTTCCGCCCGCAACAATTCAATCAGTTCTCCGGGTGAAAAAACATTAGACATTCCCTCTTCTGAAACCAACACTTTTGATGTTATTTGACGCACAATAATTTCTATATGTCGATTATGAATCTGCACCCCCTGAGATCTATAAACTTTTTGGATCTTATTAACCAAAGAGATACGCCCTTGCACTATAGTTAGCTCAGCACCAATCAAGAATCTCCAAGGAATTCCAATAATTTTTGTTATACTCTTGTTCCAACCCTCAATTCTCTTTTCTAGGTTCATCGATATTGAATCAATCGAACGCACTTCTAACACTTGTTCCACTTTTGGAAGACCTTGCGTTATATCCCTAGATCTCGATTTTTCATATATAAATGTAACTAATGTATCTCCTTCGTAAAGGATTTCTCCATAATGGCCATGAACGGTTGCTCCCGGAGTGGCCAAATAAGCTTTAGCTGATCTTATTACTACAGAGTCAATTTGAACAATTAGAACTTGACCCGATTTTAAGTGCGGTCCGTTTTTGGCTATACATAAATTTTCACAAATAAACTGCCCAAGGCTAATTATTCTAGACGCTTCTTCACAATAATTATGATGGAGAAAATTCCAATTCAAATTGAATGGATTCAAAACGATGTTACCGCGCGGATCGGGATTATTATAAATAGAAACCCTACCATTTTCATCCATTAAATAATATTTAAGCACTTGAAAAGTCTGTTTGAAATTGTCAAGTTGTAAATATTTAGTTACCGAGATCTGATTATAAGTTATTAAATGGTAAAATGAATAAAAATGCGCAATTTGAGGGGTTCTTCCTAATCCTAAAGGTCCCAAGGAATTCCTAATTGGAATTAGACTATCTCTTTTCATTGATTCTTTTTTTATTACATCATTGTAATATTTTACATCGTTGAATGGACCCATTTGAAAACAATTAGATGATGACAAAATTATAAAAGATTGGCATTCCTTATT